ATGAATTGAATGAACAATTCATAAAAAGAAATCTTTCTGGGGTATTCCATATATTCTATAGTTCCTTACTGTGTCAATTTCCAATTCTTGGTCATTGAGATTCATGGACACTACAGATTAATATTTAAGGATAGATATTACCTCCTCCTTTCCCCTTTCAAACAAATTAAAATGATTGAAGTTTTTCTATTTGGAATTGTATTAGGTCTAATTCCTATTACTTTGGCTGGATTATTCGTAACTGCCTATTTACAATATCGACGTGGTGATCAGTTGGACCTTTGATTAATTAACATCTCTTTTGTTTCTCCTATTTGTTTTAATCCTAATCCACAGCACAGAGGGTCAGGTCAAATTCAGACTTTAGACTGCTGTTCAATTATTTCAGTGTCATTCTTCGATCTAACAAGAATGGAATCACGCTCTGTAGGATTTGAACCTACGACATCGGGTTTTGGAGACCCGCGTTCTACCGAACTGAACTAAGAGCGCTTTTTTTCATAAAAAATGGTATGTGACCCCAATACATCTTGCATGCATATACTATCATAATATATATGGAACTCTCATAATATATATATTATGATATTGAGTATGTATGCCCAATTTTAATCGATCTCAATTGACCCCTTGTTACTGCTCATAAGATAAGTAATAGTTAGGGATAGGGATGACAGGATTTGAACCCGTGACATTTTGTACCCAAAACAAACGCGCTACCAAGCTGCGCTACATCCCTTTCAATTGGTTTACAGTGTCATTGTAAAGAATCTTTGTCTTGTTTTCCACATTTTCTCCGTTGATATATATAAATTATCAAATTCTCTTGCCATTTTTTCTTTTTAGTTTCATATCGTATAACATATAATATTAATGAAAATAATAAAAGACTTATATACATATGAAACCCACCTAAAAAAAAAATGAATATTTTTAGGGAATGCTTGGGCAGAACTGGACCTCTTTTATCGTTGTACATTTCAATTTGAATTAGGAATTCTGCGTACAAATACAAGTGGTTATTAACTAAATATACATCCGATCATATATGTATTACCATTATGTATTACAAATTACAATATTATGTATTACAAATTACAATAAAGAAAAGAAAGAATAAAGAAGGAGGATTTTAAATGCGAGATCTAAAAACATATCTCTCCGTGGCACCAGTGGTAAGTACTCTATGGTTCGGGGCTTTAGCAGGTCTATTGATAGAGATCAATCGTTTATTCCCGGATGCGTTGATATTCCCCTTTTTTTAATTCTAGTTATTGACACGGGAAGGGGTGAAGAAGATTAGAGATACAATCAAATATCTGTGATTAATCCCCCCTTCCTTTTTTTTTCTTTTTTTTTTATTTTTTATTTTTATTAGAATTAGAATAAGTTAGAAAAGAGAAAGAATAAAAGTGAATTCGACCTCAATGAAACTCGGAATCCGGCCCGGGCTTCAATTGAATTTAATTAATAAGAAATTACAAAAAGAATGAAAATTCATAATCAATTCAATTTATATATAGAGTGAGACCGGAAATGGAAATGGAATGGCTAGGGCGGGGCAACAATATCAGACAAGATACTTAAATGAAAACTGAAATACTGTACTGTGATTCTAAATCTAAATATAGTTTATAGTTTAATTTTTACTATACTATATTGATATTGATATTGGTATTGATTGGAACGAAATCTTTCATAATTTGATTTCAAGTTAACAACTTCTATTTTTTTTCGTTCCTTTCTTCTTCTTCGCTTCGAATCGGAAAATAGAAGAGTTAAGTGAATCAAAAACCCAAAGGAGGTTCATGGCCAAGGGTAAAGATATCCGAGTAACGGTTATTTTGGAATGTACCAGTTGTGTTCGAAACAGTGTTAATAATAATAAGGAATCAACGGGTATTTCCAGATATATTACTCAAAAGAATCGACACAATACGCCTAGTCGATTGGAATTGAGAAAATTCTGTCCCTGTTGTTGCAAATATACGATTCACGGGGAGATAAAGAAATAGATCAAATTGATCGCTTGTGTGTCACCCCTTCAAGGAACATGAAAAATGATATATTATTTCATATTGTTATAAATTATATATATATAACATATATTTAATATTTAATTAATATTTAAACATATATTTAAAAAACATATTTCTTACAAAATAGTTCGGGATAAGGAATAAACAAACCATGGATAAATCTAAGCGACTCCTTCTTAAATCCAAGCGATCTTTTCGTAGGCGTTTGCCCCCGATCCAATCGGGGGATCGAATTGATTATAAAAACATGAGTTTAATTAGTCGATTTATTAGTGAACAAGGAAAAATATTATCTAGACGGGTGAATAGATTGACCTTAAAACAACAACGATTAATTACGATTGCTATAAAACAAGCTCGTATTTTATCTTCGTTACCTTTTCTTAATAATGAAAAACAATTTGAAAAAAGCGAGTCGACCACTAGAACTACTGGTCTTAAAACAAAAAAAATGGGTTTACTCTTCAATTGAATTAAAATTCCAATCTAAACTCAAATGAAATGTGGATTGATGTTTTGTTCGAAAACTACGATAATCAAAATTGGATTGTCGTGTTGTAAGAAAAAAGGGAATCGGTGAAGAAGAATAAATCTCTTTTTTATTGAAGGCGGTTGCTCATTTTGACGATTTTCTCATATGATTCTATTTTATCATACAAATCTCTACTCTACCTTCCCGGAGTTCAGTCTCCGGGGAGTTTTGATTTTATGATCTCATTGGAAATCATATAAAGACAATTCCTATTTAATATAGCTATTTGTGCAAGTATTTTACGATTAAGAAGCAACTGCCTCTTGTACAGATTATACGTAAGTATTCTATAACTATAGTATACCTTATCCCTCTTCTCACGAATTACTGCATTTATTCGACTGATCCACAAACGCCGAAAATCTCTTTTTTTCCTATCTCTATCCCGCTGAGCCGAAACCAAAGCTTTTATTTTCTGTTGAGTAATAGTTCGAGTAAGTCTTGAATGAGCCCCTCGAAAGCTTGATGTAAATAAACGAATTTTTGTCCTACGTTTCCGAGCTATATATCCTCGTTTAATTCTGGTCATTGAATAAATGAAACTTTGATGAATAACTATTTGATTTCTTTTCTTTCAGTTATTTTTTTCCCTTTCTTAGTCTATTAAATAACAAAACAGATTCTTCCAATGTATAAAATCCAAATTCCAATGGCTTTTGCTACTATAACCTTCCCAACCACGATTTTGTTCCTTTTATTTCTAAGCATTTCACCTCGAAATAAGAAATTGTATTGATACTAGGTATCAAAAAAACAAAAACATAGTAAATTAAATACAAATGGATAAAGAAATAGTGGGTTCCATCGTTTCTATGATTACTTCTTAAACGGCGAGGTCCTCTCTATACACCGGAGCCCCTTCCTTCATTTAATCAATGCTATTGTTAACTTGTACAGTTCGCACTCTTTGGCTCTACCCATGAAATATCTAGTAATAGGTCTTTCACAACGAAATCTACCTATACAGTAACGGTATTTAAGTATGAAGATTAGCTGGGTAGCTGACCCTGTTAGTCCGTTCTTGCAAGAGTAAGGGTATAATCTTTCCGCTTTTTCATTTTGAAATAGGATTTCCCCCGCTTAATGGATAAACCTTTGCTACCAATGGGGAAGTCTTTCTCATCTTAAATTGCAAATTGAGGTGCTTGGATTTGCACCAATGGAAACCATAAATTTGATACACAATAGAAGGATAGATATTATTAATAGATTCTTTTTAAGATAGTGAATGGGGTTCTTCCATTCTATCCTAACTGATCACTGATACTGGAATAATTTGTTTCCTTTCTTTTGTCTTACTTAGTCCATGATCTGAACGAGTCGCACATACACCCTAGTACATGTTCCTCGGCGCTGAGGGCATCCCCGAAGAGCGGGGGATTTCGTGACATTTTTGATTGGCTGTCTTGTGTTTCTAATAAGTTGTTTAATAGTTGGCATGTTGAGTCGTATACATAATGAGCTGGTTTAGATCAATCCTAACCCGATAATTATGAATTACTTATTATTTTATTCTATATAAATAGATTAATATAATTATAAATATTATATTAATATTAAATCGGGTAAGAATAAAAAATCTCAAATCGTGTATTTGGGCGGAATCCCTGCTAATTTTTTATTCAACCGCTACAAGATCAACAATTCCATGAGCTTGGGCTTCTGCTGCTGACATAAAAACATCCCTTTCCATGTCTTCGGATACAATCCATAGAGGTTTCCCCGTTCTTTGTACATAAACCCTTGTGATAGTTTCGCGCATTTTCAGTAGTTCTTCCGCTTCCAGGATAAATTCTCCCGTTTGTGCTTCATAAAAAGAACTAGCGGGTTGATGGATCATTACCCTGATGATATAACATAATAAATGGTTCCTCTATCTCGCACGATAAAGCGAGAGAGATAAAGAATAATAAAAAACAAAGATAGAATTGAACAACCGTACAGGCATCTTTTGCGTATTGCATACGGCTCTACTATGGAATTTTTTTATGGAATTCTTTTTTACCTTCCATCGAAGAAATAGAAAATCTAGAGGGTCTATCAGACCCAGATCGGTAAATGATCCAATAACCACCCTTCTTTTTTTTTGGAGTAGTTAAAAAATACTATGATGGTTCCGTTGCTTTATTATTTCGTCTGTTATTCAGCAATCCCAAAGTTTCTTTTTTTTTCAAATAGTTATATAACTTGTTTTTTTTTTTATTTTCATATTCTTTCATAACATAAATATTGTTAAAAGATCTTCGGTGTGAAAACAAAAAAGTTTGTGATGCTGAAATAGGCTCCTGCAGATAAAATCGGAAATACCCCTTTTCTCATACTACTCTTTCGATACAGAATCGAATGGTTTTGGAAAAAAACAAAAAAATTTCTCATATCGAATTCGAAGTGCCATGCTATTATTACTTAATATTCATATGGTGAAGGCATAGTCCTCTTTCTCAAATAAAAGACTCATTGGCGCCAAGCGTGAGGGAATGCTAGACGTTTGGTAATTTCTCCTCCTGCCAGAATAAAAGATCCCATTGAAGCGGCTAATCCCATGCATACTGTCTGTACATCTGGTTGCACAAATTGCATAGTATCATAAATAGCTATTCCGGGTATTACCCATCCGCCCGGAGAGTTTATAAACAAATACAGATCTTTGGTATCATCCTCTATACTGAGATATACCATAAGGCCAATAAGTTGATTCGATATCTCACTATCAACCCCTTGGCCTAAAAAAAGTAGTCTTTCTCGATAAAGTCGGTTGATTAGGATAAAATTTTCTCCCCTAGGAACCGTACATGCACCTTTTGATGCATACGGTTCACCAAAAATCGCGAAAAAGAATCAATGTGTAGATTTCAACCCTCTTTCTTTTTGCGGGCTTTTTCGAACTTCTAACGAAAGGTCTTTTTCTTCCATTTTTCAAGAAAGACGACTTTTGACCCGTTTACCTATATTTATATTATAAGAAAACCTATATTTATATTATAAGAAAAAAAAATAATGTACTAAACTTATTGAACTAACTTCTTATTGATGTATTGTTTTCATCGAGATCGAATCCAAATCGCGATGTAATTTTCTTGTTTCTGAATGGGCTTCTTCAATTCTTTTAGGTTTCTGTTCTACTCCGAGTAAAGATCTGCCCGATTTTGATTTGCACATATAGGACAAATACTCCAATACCACGTCTTTTTGCTACGACTTCCTTTTTTTCTTCAATTTATTTCATGTTTTCCGCCAAATATATGATAGAAGTAGTAATCGTAGATATATTACCAATTTTTTTTTCTAAACAGAGCCTGGATGCTTCATTTTATTGGTCCAACCAAGCCAACCATAAATTATTCTAAATTGATAATATTAATCCTGGATACCTCCCCACAAAATAGATCTAATTGCACTTCATTCCACCTCACGCTCCAAATTTTTGATGATTCAATCAATCTTTTTTGGGGTGAAAGAAAGGATATCTCAATCGGGGGAGAGAACGGGGAAATCCCATATGACCCAATATATCTGACAAGCCGCACTATACGTCAACCCAAGATGCATCTTCCTCTCCAGGACTTCGAAAGGGTACTTTTGGAACACCAATAGGCATTAGATGAAAAAAAAAAGAATTAAGTAGTATATCTCACTTTGATGCGGAAGCGTAACAATGGGTTTATTGTCTTAATAATGATTGATCTTTATCATATTTTATTTATAGATTGAATAAAAAAAGTTCATAAAATAAATAAAAATCATAGAAAAAAGGAAGACCAAATGAATAAAGGAAAATTCTTACGAATAGGTCCTTTGGTTAATGAACAAATATGTCTGCATTCATTCATATAAACACTCATATAAAATAGGGTCAACCCCCTCTCCCCTCCACCATTGCGTATTGTTACTTATCGGGTATAGAATAGATCCGCTTCTTTTTGTTCCTACGAATGGAATTGTTCCATTATTACTAAAAAACTAGAACAAATATTAATCCTTTACCCGGGATAATCCACTGAAAAAAAGGGGGGGTCTATAGTATAGTTTTTTCCAGTGCAATAAAGTTACATAGTGTCTATTTTTTGTTGATATAAGAGGTATTTTTATGGGTTTGCCTTGGTATCGTGTTCATACCGTCGTATTAAATGATCCCGGTCGTTTGCTTTCTGTCCATATAATGCATACAGCTCTGGTTGCTGGTTGGGCCGGTTCGATGGCTCTATATGAATTAGCAGTTTTTGATCCCTCTGACCCTGTTCTTGACCCAATGTGGAGACAAGGTATGTTCGTTATACCCTTCATGACTCGTTTAGGAATAACCAATTCATGGGGCGGTTGGAGTATTACAGGAGGTACTATAACGAATCCGGGTATTTGGAGTTACGAAGGTGTGGCCGGGGCACATATTGTGTTTTCTGGCTTATGCTTCTTGGCCGCTATCTGGCATTGGGTCTATTGGGATCTAGAAATCTTTTGTGATGAACGTACAGGAAAACCCTCTTTGGATTTGCCCAAAATTTTTGGAATTCATTTATTTCTTTCAGGGGTGGCTTGTTTTGGTTTTGGCGCATTTCATGTAACAGGATTGTATGGTCCTGGAATCTGGGTGTCCGATCCTTATGGACTAACCGGAAGGGTACAAGCCGTAAATCCCGCATGGGGTGTGGAAGGTTTTGATCCTTTTGTTCCAGGGGGAATAGCCTCTCATCATATTGCAGCAGGGACATTGGGCATATTAGCGGGCCTTTTCCATCTTAGTGTCCGTCCACCCCAACGTCTGTACAAAGGATTACGTATGGGAAATATTGAAACCGTCCTTTCCAGTGGTATCGCTGCTGTCTTTTTTGCAGCTTTTGTTGTTGCTGGAACTATGTGGTATGGTTCAGCAACTACCCCGATTGAATTATTTGGTCCCACTCGTTATCAATGGGATCAGGGATACTTTCAGCAAGAAATATATCGAAGAGTTGGTGCTGGGCTAGCCGAAAATCAAAGTTTATCAGAAGCTTGGTCTAAAATTCCTGAAAAATTAGCTTTTTATGATTACATCGGCAATAATCCGGCAAAAGGGGGATTGTTTAGAGCGGGCTCAATGGACAATGGGGATGGAATAGCTGTTGGGTGGTTAGGGCACCCTATCTTTAGAGATAAAGAGGGACGTGAACTTTTTGTACGTCGTATGCCTACTTTTTTTGAAACATTTCCGGTTGTTTTGGTAGACGGAGACGGAATTGTTAGAGCCGATGTTCCTTTTAGAAGGGCGGAATCGAAGTATAGTGTCGAACAAGTAGGTGTAACTGTTGAGTTCTATGGCGGCGAACTCAATGGCGTAAGTTATAGTGATCCTGCTACTGTGAAAAAATATGCTAGACGTGCTCAATTGGGTGAAATTTTTGAATTAGACCGTGCTACTTTGAAATCGGATGGTGTTTTTCGTAGCAATCCAAGGGGTTGGTTTACTTTTGGACATGCTTCTTTTGCTTTGCTCTTCTTTTTCGGACACATTTGGCATGGTGCTAGAACCTTGTTCAGAGATGTTTTTGCTGGTATTGACCCAGATTTGGATGCTCAAGTGGAATTTGGAGCATTCCAAAAACTTGGAGATCCAACTACAAGAAGACAAGTAGTCTGATACAACATTGTTCTGTTCCTTTTCGACTTTTTTTTCTTTTTGTGATTTGAATTTGACATAGGAAACCGGATAAATCTTGATTTGAATCGCTGCCTTTTCTTTTACTCTTGTTCTTTCTTTTTCTTTATCCGGGAGACGATCCCAAATAAACAGGTATGAAAGCTATAATTGTAAACCACGATCAAATCTATGGAAGCATTGGTTTATACATTCCTCTTAGTTTCGACTTTAGGAATCATTTTTTTCGCTATCTTTTTTAGAGAACCACCTAAAGTTCCAACTAAAAAGATGAAATGATTTTTCATTATTTCAATTGAAGTAATGAGCCTCCCAATATTGGGAGGCTCATTACTTCAACTAGTCCCCATGTTCTTCGAATGGATCTCTTAGTTGGTGAGAGGGTTGCCCAAAAGCAGTATATAAGGCGTACCCGGTAAAACTTACAAGTAAACCAGATATAGAGATGGCAACTAGGGTTGCTGTTTCCATTATTATATATTATTATATAATTTCAAGACCACAATGGATCTAGGATAAGATCATTTATTTACAGCGGAATGGTATACAAAGTCAACAGATCTCAATGAATACAAAATAGGATTTATGGCTACACAAACCGTTGAGGGTAGTTCTAGATCTGGTCCAAGACGAACTATTGTAGGGGATTTATTGAAACCATTGAATTCGGAATATGGTAAAGTAGCTCCTGGGTGGGGAACTACTCCTTTGATGGGTGTTGCAATGGCTTTATTTGCGATATTTCTATCTATTATTTTGGAGATTTATAACTTTTCCATTTTACTGGACGGAATTTCTATGAATTAGATTCACAAGAACCGACTAACTAGCTTTTCAATACAAAGTGAAGCATTTAGGTCTTAGATTTGTAGCCCATTCTATTTTAATTTGGTAGTTCGACCGTGGAATTTCTTTGTTTCTGTATTTCCGGAATATGAGTGTGTGACTTGTTATAATTGATCCTATTGATAGTACAGAGAATGGGTCTGTCATCTTATCTTGATAGAGATGGTTTTGCCCCGTCGGATATTTATTCTAATATCTGGAGCACGGAATATAGAAAATGGATTCTATTCTAAAGTATTAGAACTATGATTCATACTTAATATTTAGACCTCGCAGCCGGACTTCCAAAAATTTTTTCAAAGAGTTAGAAATCGGAAAGATTTTGATTCTTTCAAATTGCCGCTTATCCTTACTTTATTTTGATCAAAGGCCGAACGTTTCTTTGGATTTTTTTTTCATTATATCTATTCATTGAATAAGTGATGATCCAAGAGTTCTTACTCAAGGAATTTTTGGACTTAGATTGAAGATTTTATTGAATCATCGTGGTTCTGGTATGAATCTGAGGTTTTTTTTAATTGATTCATGGGTTCTTAACAAGAGAATTCCTATCAATAATAAAGAAGACGGCAGTAAAGCCGCATTACACACACAAATAAAAAATAACACAAATCAAAGAAAAAAAAAGTAAAGTTAAGTAAATAGAATATTCAAGAGGCCTGTAACGATCAAGATAAAGACGAGTGAGCCGACTTGAGATTTTGGCATTATAACTACAAAGAAGAGCTTTCGGATTTCTATTTTTTCGTATCTTTAGAGAAGATTGGAATCATAGGATTAAGTTAAGAAGTTTCAAACTTTCTATTACACATATCCGTTACAACCAGTATTTGAGTATTTCTGTTTGAGCTGTACGAGATGAAATTCTCATATACGGTTCTCAGGGGGGGAGTCCCCTTGGTTTACCTATCTCAATAACGTCTATGATTGGTTCGAAGAACGTCTTGAGAT